AACCGGAAAGTGAGAGAAAACCAAATTCTCATACTAGAAGCGATTCAATTGTGAATTCACAACAAGTAGTCTGCGATCAATAGTTCATCGAGACAATGCCTAGTCAACAGTTTCGAGACCAAAGTGCACTAAAGCTGTGGAATGTGTTGCAGATGTTCAGTAGAGTAATCTTTTTTATAGAGGAATCCCTAGGTGGAATTTGTGATGTAATTAATGCTCTCTAACTAACTCAATTTCCAGTCATGTGCCAGTGATTTGCCGTTATAGGCCGGGGCCCGTTGGAAAGTATGCATTAGATAGCTAGGGCTACTAGGGCTAAGAGGAATAGCTTTTGATCAGTTGCCAAGTTATAGAGTTAGAGAAATTTGACCTAATTGCACACAAAAAGTTGCTCCCAAAAGAAGGAGCCTGTGGAAATGAAAGGGAATTGGTGATGGAGTGTGCAACGTTCGCCAAGCACTGAATATATGAAGTCAGCAGGGCCGGTAGTTCTTTCTTGGCTTGGATTCCTTCGCTTCCGAAAGAGGTTCATACGAAACATCAACATTTCCCTTAGCCGTCAAAGGGCTATGCCGTAAAGATAGCTGCTAAATCTCCATTATGTTATGTGGGGATACACTTTGCAATTTTATTTAAGCAAGGAAGGAATAGGGAGGAAAATAAGAAATAGGTAAGTCAAGTCTTGTGAAGCGTAGGTATGGATAGATATAAGCACTGGTAAAGAAAGTATAAATAAGGTTTATACCTATGTCAAAGTATCGGCAATTAAGTGGAGGGCATTGTTCACTCGGCAGCTGGAGAAGACTCAACTAGTTCGGGTGCCGTAGACTGGACAGCTGACTGAGCTAAGGAATAAGCAAACAAGCACCGGCTTTTGCCTATTAGAAGATTAAGTAAGTGCGAGAAGTATGCAGATCGCGGTTCAACCATCTCATTGCATATCAACACCTAGCTTGTTCAATGCGCCTGGCTTCAGAGTGTTTTGTTGGGACTTATGGCTAGCAATCACATATGGGAGACACTGGCATCGATTCCGATTTCTGTTGCTTAACACAGCTTTTCACAACCTTCATGCTGGTGTGGTTGATGGTCTTTCTTTCATTCAACTGGCGGCTTATGTAGAATATTTAAGAGGATATATACTTTTATAGAAAAATAAGTACCGGGTCGGCATCAACGTATGAGTTTGTTTGGGGCGGGTGCGTTAACCAAAGAAAAACATTGAGATGTATCGCCAGGCAAAGCGAGTTCCAGTGTAACTTCAATTAGTTTAGGGAATGTAGCGATGATAATATCATTTGTTAAAGGGTTGCTTTTGATTCACAATTATATACCATACCACTGGCAAAAGATGAGATGGAGTAAGCTTCAGTAGTGCGTACACACGTGTTGTGATGCTAGAATATATGCCACAGGAATAGCTTACTTCACGTAAGTACAGTAGCAGGTATCCACCTTTTCCCGGAAGCAAGAAGTTCATCTAACCCCTTAAAGATGCGCCGTTCTTCAGTTCTTTATAGCAAACTTATGTAGGTAGGGCTGGTAGGAAAAGTGAGAAATAGGCTCACGCAATTGGAAGGACTTATTCTTTTTCAGAAAATGAATACAGCTTTTCCCTGTTCCGTTCAGCTATCCACCAGCTTTCCTAGAGTTGGGGTCAGTCAGGTAGGATTCCCGGTTCTGAGTAGGATTCCCTCTTCCTTCGCCTAGTAACGGATACGTTCAATGTCTCTTGCTTAGTGTAATATAGATAAAATGTTATGCTTCTCGTATGTGGCTTGAGGAAGAGAGAATGGGTAGATAACGTCCCTCTGTACTAGAAAAATGGGATAACAAAATTGGACCCGAACTTACTTAGAATTGACGCTTCGTAGACTTCCTTCCAATAGCGGGTCTCAGCTAGGGAACTTGTGCCCCTCAATCTTCTGTTTTCATAATATAGCTTCACCGAACTTCCATACACCGATTGATTGTACGCTTGCTGTTCTCAACTGGGCCTCTGAATCTCCTCTGGTTTCACCTTTGCGAGTCGAAGTAATTTCCGGAAAGACACAGAGGAGCTCTCGTGCGTGGACCAGCAGTAGCCCTGTCCTCTCCTCTTTGTTGGAAGATGAGTACACATCGGGTAATCCGCCCACGAGAGCCCAATCACAAGAGGCTCATACAGAAAGCAATCAGCCCATAGCCCAATATCGAGACCACGGCCTATTATTCAATCCACAAAGGATCCGTCTTTCATCGTCCAATCTTCTCGATCGAACATATTGACATCAATACTCCTTTCCATGGCCATTCACGGCCCGCGAAGATCAACCACTCGTGCCCGAGATCACTATCCAATCAAAAACCAGACTTCCAAGATCCATCTCACTCAGACCCTTTTGAATGTAGCGGATAACAACGGAGCGGGGCTATCGAATTGATATGTATTCGAATCTTAGGAGCTGGTAATCACTGATATGCTCATATTTATGCTCATATTGGTGACGTTATTGTTGCTGTAATCAAAGAAGCAGTGCCCAAAATGCCTCCAGAAAGATCAGACAGAAGTAAGACGAGCTGTAATTGTACGTACATGTAAAGAACTCAAACGTGACAACGGTATGATAATACGATATGATGACGATTGTCATTGATCAAGAAGGAAATGAAATCCATTAGCAGCTCTATCAGTTATTTCATTATTGGCATTCCTTAACCAATAGAAAAAGAAAGAGATCACAAGCGTTATCAGTCTCCAGACGCATCTATCTATAAAAAGGAGTAGGGCACCTGATATGAGATACATACTGGAGTCAAGGATTGAGACCACTAGTGAGAAGGCAAAGAAATCGTTTTTATGTATCGGAAGGGAAAGAAGGACCATCCATTGGCAAGCACTTAAGGACAATGGCTGGATTAATGAACTCCGACAACTGCTTTCCCTTGCAGCACGTTGCCAACTAAGCTCTCTTACGTACCAACTGAGCCACTTATTTCCAGCGGAAAGGTAAGTCCGTTAGGCACAACTGCAAATGGAGTTTATTACCTTAGCATTCCCAACTTTACCTTAGGACAACTGGAAATGGGACGGGAGAGGCTTTAGCAACTAATCTTTCAGCTTCATATGCCGCCGATCCTTGACAGGCAAAAGAAAACCTCTATTCTGAGGCTAGCTTTCTTCCTTGTTTGGTGGGGCTCTCCGCCTTTACCTGCCCGTTCTTTCCTTGCCACCATTGTGGTGCCGGTCTCACCCCCTCTGCTGAGGAAGGGCTTTCCTCTTCTTCCTGTGTACCTCTAGTGACTCGACTCGTGTCTTGGGGGTCCAAATGTTCCTATTTGCCTTTGCGTTTTTGCGCCTCTAGAAGCCTCATCGCTTTTTCACGGTCAAAGTTCAAGAAATAGGGTTTCTGATCAGCAGAAAGAATGAACTGTAGACCCGCTAAACAGCTGCACCAAGAAAAATGGCTCTTTCGGCACCCTCAAGAATAGCTTGTGCGTTGGCCCAAAGAAGCCCTGGGTAAAGCTCGATTAGTACATAAAAAAGGACCCTCCCCGGGGCGGAGGAAACGGCAACCCTACTGCATTGGAACATCGTCTCCTCACCATCTCCCTCCCCATCGTCTCCTTCTTCACTTCCCCGGAACTGCACATCAGGATTCTTCAATCCTTCTATCTGGCCTCCGTACCCGTAGTGGAGTGCCTTGCTACTTTCAATATGAAAAGGAAGATGAGATGGCGGGATTGAAATAAACTCTGATCTTTGGTTATTGATCTTGGTGGCATTTCAGTACGAATTGCTTGTCAGCCTTCATCCCCGACCACTGCTTAGGCGACCCAGCCAGCGGACTCGGCAATGTCTTATTTTTATCTCTCCCTTACACTTTGAAAGCCTTGAAGTCTTTGAAAACCAACCCGCCATCCGAACAAGGACACAGCTTTATACTAGTGGCAAGGGTTGATTTCTCCAACGGAAGCAGTCTCACTACGGGAAACCAAGGCTTTATATGCTTTTCCTGCACACTAGTTTTATACAGATTCGGCAACCCTGGGAGGATTCTTTCTAAAAGGTAAAGCCAATCATAGGAGGGTGTTTTTACTTGTAAAGACTGTTTTTATCAAAGGTGCGATTCTCTCCTCTTACAATAGCCTGTGAGAATGCCAGTGCCCAACTATTCTGTCTCGATCTTAAGCTTAAGTAAGAATGATAAGTCTGAGAGGCAATAAAAGCATAAATCGCCATCACCAGTCATTAAGTAAGGGTCGATGAAATTGGGGGGCTTTCGTTGAAGATCTCAGTTCTTTCGCGCATATGGAGTCAGTCCATCCCGAGCATCACAAGCTTCCTGAACCTTTTCCTTCACACAGTGATGAGGTAGTCGAATTCCTATATGTCGATAACTTGTGTAAAAGCTCTTGTAGAAGTAAGAGTCCCTCTGAGATCTTTCGTTAGCCCGAACGAACACTCTTCCTCTGAGATAGAATCAAATAAGTGACAAATGAATGGTAACACATGGTACTTATCCGTGGTCGGGAAATGCTTTGTGCCCTGTGTCCTTGCTTTGCTCTACCGAAGGATGACGCAAGGTTTTTCTAACAACAGTGTTCGGTTACCATATCTTTGAATGACAAAATGCCCGGTCCTCCAATCGTTAGAAAGAACCTTCCTTCTTATATCTACTAGAAGATCTATGCGCCGGTATTTAGTAGTTCAATGAAATAGAAGGTCTCGATAAGTTCGAAAGTCGATAGAAAATCCGTCTTTAGTCTATAGATAATCCTTCTGTCATCAGAAAGGATTTGATGGCTTACTTCTTGAGTATGACACTCTTCTCAATCCTCTCCTGGCACAACTACCTTCGAGTCCGTGCCTTTCTATTAGCAGGATTGGATTATGCGACCGCACCCTTTGCTCTCAAGCCTTTCAGGTTCAGTTTCAGTCTAGAGGCTAGGAGTGAGGCTCTTTTCCTACAGTTTCCGGGAATAACTACCTTTCCGATATTCTAAGTGTAGGATTGGCAAAGTATTCGGTGCACTAGATCCTAAGGCCGCAGGCTTAACTCAATGATTTCCGCTCTTAAGGGAGAGAAGCATATAGGAAGGCCTGGCCAGAAAGTTCCGGGAGTATAGTATAGGTCAAGCGGGGAGAGACCGATGAGTCAAAAGAGTACCCAGGCTATGATTCTCAAACTCTTACTACTAACACTAGGGTTGGGTTGTCAAGTACTCGGCTTCCTTTACCTGTCTATCCCTACCTTTCCTTTCGAACAACGGAACAGCGTCACACCTTCTATTTGTAATAGGTTTGTACTGTATTGTATCCCAGTGTTTTATTCAACAGAAAGTAGGACATTATTAGGTAAGCACTAGAGTAGAGGATGCATCCATAGAAAGCGGCTACCCCCTGGGAACACCTTTAGACAGACAGAAACCGAAGCACTATGATTGTCATGAGAAGGTGGTGTGCTTTTACCTATTGAAAAGAAGAAAGTGTTCTTGAGTCGAAGAAGCTAAAAAGCAGGTTCAATCTCACTCGGATTGCCGCCAAAACCTGTATAAACAGCTTCAACGAGAACAGCGAGCGCCTCCTGCTCAACATAAAGTGGCCTACGAAGACAAGTGTGAGGAAATGCTTCTTTTTCAAGAGTTGGGGTTGAGCAAGCACACTACTTGAAAGCGAGCAGGGAGATTTGGATTCCAGTCACGAAGATTAAGGAAAGTTTACGGGACGTGGTCAACTTCTTTTTTCTTGACTCTCCCCCTTGGTGTGACTACCTGCGACCTTTCTTTCTATTCATCCTGTCTTAAAAAATGGAAATTTCTTTTAACTAACTTTATTCATTCGGGAAAAGTTCTCATTCCGATCGTTTTCCGAGGGAAATGCAACTATTTAGAATAATTGGGAATCTCAAACTCCTAGACCACTAATACTACGATAACGATATCGCAAATATAGGAAGACTGCTGCTTAGGTAGGAACAAATAAACGCCTTCTAGATACTAAAGATTCGTCTTACCTCGGTCGGCATCATCCTACCAGACTAGAGCCGGCCGTTAAACCAATGAGTAGATAGGACACCGGTAGCAACTTAACTCAAGAATGGATGCAATGAACAAGTGTATCAATTCTCTTTCTATTGAAACCAAAATGAAACTGTACTCATCGGGGAAAAAAAGCAGTGGTCAGTAGTGTTTGCATAAGGGAAAGCACGTCTTTTCCTTAAAAATAGTGAGCTGAGCCTAAACGATTATGAAATCCATAAATAAAGATAATGAATTCACGTATTATTAAAAAATGAAACACCAAAAAAATCGTATAAAAATGGTGTGGTGGAGAATGCGCTAACAAACTTCTTCTAGTAGGATTGAACTAGACTATTTGCTGAAGTGAGATATCCTTCTTCTTTGAAACAATCAACTCCTTGGTCCCTTCGGATCTTTCCGCTACCTACTCACTTTCAGGGCAACAGATGATAGCGACTCGCCAGAATCGAACTGACATAGGCCTTACTAAGAACCTATCTTCCACCAACAGGAATCGCTTTTGTTTCGGCAGTTCCAGAAGAGGGGCAATCGCCCTTTCCTCCGTACATCTGCGGGCCGGTGGGCCACCCATCCTTAATTTTTTTTTATTAGGTACATAGATTAAATCCTGCCCCAGGCGTACCGTACCTGGAGCTTCCCTCACCCGAGAATTGCATTTCCGCTAAAGCTTCCTGACATCCAATCCAACTTTTTCTAGATCCCTTCCCTTCTCTTCTAGGCAAGGATCCTCAGGGTTTTCCTATAGAAAGAAAAGAAAGAAGAGAACGTGCAGGATCCTCAAGAAAATGGTTTAAGGTGGGCTTCGGATTTAAAATCTTTCTTCAATATAGCTCGCTTTATGAAAACGAACGGAACCATAGAAGGAATTAATCCCCTACCCCTATCGACGTACCCTACACTAGAAATATTACCGATCAGAATACGAATGAGATCAGAAAGGCCATCATTGGGGCAAACAATGCAATAGCTTCGGTGGGAGAAAAAAAAGAATATCACCAAAATTGCCTAAAACCCTGTTTGTTATAAAACAGGTCGCTTTGCAAAACGGCCCGGATCCGCTGGAATCTTCTTGTTGGATTCCGCAAGTCTCTTTATTTTTTCTTAATTAAGTCGGCCTTTACTTTACTTTGGGTTTGGGTAACATTTGATATAAAAATAGAAATGCCTCAACTTGATAAATTTACTTATTTCTCACAATTTTTCTGGTTATGCCTTCTCCTCTTTACTTTTTATATTCTTTTTATTAATAATAATAATGGAATACTTGGAATTAGCAGAATTCTCAAACTACGGAACCAACTGCTTTCGCACCGGGGGAACAAGATCCGGAGCAAGGACCCTAAGAATTTTGAGGATATCTCGAGAAAAGGTTTTAGCACCGGTCTCTCATATATGTACTCCAGTTTATCCGAAGTATCCCAATGGTGTAAGACCGTCGACTATTTGGGAAAAAGGAGGAAAATAAAGCTGATCTCTGATTTCGGAGAAATAAGTAGCTCACGAGGAATGGAGAGACAGATTCCCTATTTGATCTCGAAGTCCTCATATAACACTTCTTCCAGTCAGATCATTTGTTGGAAAAACATAATGCTCACACATGTTCCACACGGGCAAGGAAGCATAATCTAATGAAAGCAGGATGATATTCTTTGATCTTAGTCTGTCTTTTTTTAATTGAATTTTGATAACAAATGTTACCTTTACCTTATATTTCCCCTACTCCGACTGTCGTTAGGAATAGTGTAGCTGAATTTTAACTTTTTAATAAACTAGAGGGTATGCAAGAGGACCCCATTTTCGGGGACTTAGCGTCCTTCGCAAAAATGAATGCACAAACAGAATTTGCACAAACAGCAAATTTTAACCAAGTTTGGTACGATATTGCGCTAAAGGATTATTCGGATCTTGCGTCCATGTGGGAAAAACTACTTCTAGCAACAGATATGCTTCATTTCTATTATAAGGATTTGAGCATTCCTGATCAAGTTTTCATTGAATGCTGTAATGGCTTTTTAGGCCAAACTAGAAATGTTGCTCATAATATAGTTTATGATAAACTATATTCTTTTATCGATCCTTTTGGGATCCACTGTACTCCCCACAATATTATCTTGAAACTCGATTTTTTGATTAATGAAATTGCACTCAATGGTGGGAATTCCTCACTAGTTCTAGAGTATTTTAATAACCTCTTTTTTCCCGGGGGTCCTTTTTTTTAACTAATCCGTTTTAGAATCGACTCATCCGAGAGGGCTTGGTAGTATTAAGAGGGGTCTTTGATGACGAGCGAGGTCAACATACGAATGAAAGCAGATCTAGAAAACCCCCAGTCTTTTCCGAACCTTTTTTACAATTTTTGAGAGATCCGCATGAGTAGTAATTTGAGAAAAGGAGGGTATGACAGTACTTCTTCGTGGTGTAGGTATCTCTCTTTTCAAATGGAGATACCGAGGCCCCTACTTACCTACGGGTAGGTGGGGGGAAAGAAGAGTGGGTATGTGGGCTTCTTTCACTTTTTGTTTTGGTGTTGGTGACGACTTAGGGTTCGTTCGGCCCTAAACATGGGGAATCGGGTAATGGGGTGGTGCCGAAGCATATGGTATAAAAGTGTGAGGCAGGGCGCATAGTAAGTAAGCAGGGCAAGCTGCCAGTAACTTTTTCTATCGGTGTACACTCAACTAAATGGCAAAAGATAGAGAAAGGCGGTGCAGGTCAAGGTAGTTTATGGCCAGGGTCATTTTTCTTCAAGCTCATATGTTGAGCGTAGACAAGTCTTTCTCAAGGTAGGTCTTGCTTGTTGCGAAGTCCGTTGGTTCTATCTTTCTGGCCTTAGAAAGCAATTTATCTTTGCATACACTCGATCAGTAGGCCCTAACGGCCTGGTCTATGTCCACTTCAATTTGTCGTGAGGGATAGAATATCTTCTTTGTGAGTCTGGGTATGTCTTTTTTGAGTAAGGTAAGAGAAAGGTGAAGTGGGAAGTTTTTCCTGCCTACGAGAATTAATATCATATATCTTTGTAGTGCTACTCCTACCAATGAAACATTCTAGCAAATGCTGCCTTGGCCATGAGCGCTGTATAATAAAGAACTGCTGGGGTGGCTGCAGAGGCGCGAAGCGACTTGGATGGAAAGTAAAAAAGTATATTTTATTTTTGAATACTATCTGATTCAAATAATTCTTTTTTCTCATATCAAACAGTTCAAAAAAGAGCAAAGCAAGTTCCACTAATACATCATCGGGTAGCTTGCCAGATGGTCTTTTTTCTTAATCAGAAAGTTCTTTGCCTTCAAGTGGAATAGTGAAACACTCTTATACGTCATTAGCGAAGTGAGCCAATAAAGCATTCCCACTGGTAAATAAACCAATCACGGGAGCTAGAAGGCAGTCTTGGGGGTGTTACGAGGGGGAGCAGTCGTAGAAAAGATTAGTGATTAGTTGCTTACTTTACCGCTACGCGCCTTACTTCTTAAAAAGAGGAGGAGCGAAGCCTAAAGAGATAGATCAGCGGGGCACCTTTCAATAAAGTCAAAAGAGAGTATTCTCTTATGTAGTCTTACTGGGCGAAAGAAGCCTCTTTACTAAATAGGGAGGGGCTCACCTTAGCGGCCTCAAATGTCATAAGATCTTATATAGATTTCTAAGTAGGCGTGCCCGATAGATTAACGATTTTCAAGAACAAGTCGCTTCGCGCCTCCTCCTCCGCGAGTGCCAGCTAAAGCTCTCAACTCAAGCAGCTCAAACCATGAAATTACACGCCGGAAACTCCTTTGAAAAATAAACAGTAGGAGAATAAGTTCTCAGCTTCTTAGGGGCAGCTTAGAATATGGGAATTTTACCCTTCTTTTGACAATTCTCTATCCTAGACCGGCTTGATCCACAAGAGATAAATAGTCCATATAGAAAAGTATCCAGTTCAATCAAGTGCTTTGCTTCGTGAACTGAATTGCTAGGCTTTCTGTAAGAAGTCTCTGGTGGGTGGGGCACACGTCAGTACAATGCGGATGTTCCTAAAGGCCAGGTTGCCTTGTGTAAACATTTGGGCGAAGTTCTAGTTCCAGCTTACACTCTTGAAGGAGTCGCTTCAATTAAATGTTGTCCTAGAAGAAGCAGTGCCTCTCATTTATTTCCCTTCGCGTTAACCCGTGAGGTTTCTTCTTTTAGTCATTTATGGAAGGGAAGTGGTAAAAAAGGGGCGCAGCAGGAAACTCCAAAGCAAGGAAATGAACTCAATCAAAGCAATCCAAGTCCACCTATTTGCCAAGCCCGAGTCTAAAAATTCCAATATGCTACCCAGTGAGTAACTACTAATGTTACGAACAAAAAAGGGCGGCCTGGCGCGCACAACACAAGGGAATCCTATATAAAGTAAAATGGGCCATACTTTATCTATCTATAACTCTCCCCTTTTCTTTTTCCTCTTGCTTTAGGTTCATTACCACCGACCGACCGGTGCTTGGATCTTTTCCTGTGCTTGTACTTTATTCCATGTTGTTGAAGATGAACCTTTGCAGCTTTGTTGACACTACTACTTTAGTGGCAAGTTTCCATGTCATCAATTAGTGGAAAAATAAGTACCCAGCAAGCCATTGTCTTGGGCCTACTCCACATTAGGGGACTCTCCTAGTTTTAATTTTCCCTCTCTCAAAGAAAGAGACATTCCCGGTGTGTGGGTGTAATGTTGAATCGGTGTTGCCTGGGCTGTCCCTGGCTATCCCGACCCCGGCATGGGGATCCGTGCAAACACAGGCCAGGCTAGAGAAGGGAGGCACAAAGCTAGCACTAGATAGAAAAAGGAGCAGGCGCGCAGCGGCGCGTAGCGAATAGATCATGGGAGCTTATTATCATAGATAGAAGAATTTATGTATTGAAGTGGAAGTGTCATACGCTTTCGAGTCAAGTCTACAGCAATAAAGCAGGCGAGGAGACAAGCCGTACTTTAACTCACTAGGGCAAAAGACAAATAGAAAAAGATAAACATGACCAAGCTTAGGAAAATAACTGCATCTCTCCAGAATTGACAACCTTCGGCCTTTTCTATACTTCATTTCCAATTGCTTGCTCGACAGTACTGAAGAAACTCTAAATTTTGCAGATTGGCTGGTGGGTGTGGGGCATGCTCTTGATCAGTAAGGTAAGCATTCAACTTTGATAAGAGGTGTGTGGATGGCTGGGGTAACCCCTCTCGGATAGTTAGAGTTAGGGATGCCCAAGGGAAGGCTTTTTATTTTAATGAGAGTAGTTCAGCTCTTAGGAGCCTTTTCCTTCATCGACCATGCAAATCCTGTTCATCTTCCTTGCTGCAGTATTTCCATATGGTCATTTAGCTTTTCAATAACCTTTTACTGGATTACCCACACAACCATCATTTTACTTTTGCTTGGTCCTCCATTGCACTGCTGAAAAATGAGGTAATTTCACCTACAAACAAATGAGATCGAACTATTTCTCGGGAGGACCCAGAAGACCCATAAATAAACGCTTACTTAAATGAAAGGCCGCTAAGGTTGGTGGATTCAGGTAACAACCAACTAATTCACCAACTTTTGGTATTACACGTTTAGACCTATCATCCTCTACTCCCCATCCAACAGGAACACAAACCATAGGGGTAATTTACAAGCAAGTGGTAATGATTCTACATCAAATAATGGTTCAACAAATGATTTTTGACTTAGGTACAAATTCACCAGCTACTTTCTTCACACCATCTGCTGATTTACCTGTTAGTAAGCCGCTACGCCCTCTCATAACCAGAAACTCAACTAAATAAGTGTCTATGGTGAAAGCCACTTTTGCGTAAACAGGAGTTCGATCCGGTCACCAACCTAAAAATTCCATTTACCTTCGTCCAGAGTCACAGCCATCTCAACCTCTGTCAGGAAACTTTCAAAGGGGAGTTTCTCATCAAAATAGAACCCAGCCTTGATGACTAGAAGTATGAAGGAAACTAACTAATTTAGTAGTAATTAGTTTTATATTTGTGAAAATCATGGTAACATTTATTGCTTATTAGAGGAGAAAGAATACAAAAGACTAGCCAAACAAGGCCCTAGCTAGACACAAAGGCTTCCATCCCGTAAAGAAACTCTCTATCAACTAGACTCACTGCCCTAACTGACTAAAGGAAGAGGTCATCGCAAGGCGGCTAAACATCCACGGGGAAAACTTCCAGGGGTGGCCCACTTCCGGGTAAACTCCCTTAAGAAAGATACTTACAGCCCGTGCCAAAAGAAGGGTACTCCCAGACTGAATGATGCACTTTGGGCCTTTAGGAAAGAGGGTCCTCGATCGAGAGAGAATCTGTAAATGATGCAAATGGTTCGGGAAATAGGTTCCTCAGAGCACACAATTCATTCATAAGCTTAGCTTTCTTTGACTCCAAAAAAGGATGATTCTATTCTCTTAAGAGTAGGTCGAATCCCCTATACCAATCTGCCATTTCTCCCCGACTTGGTCTGCTGGATGGAATGCTGCTTTTAGTTCTAATAAATCTTGATATTGATTCCATAGAATATCGAATGGATTCGTTATGTCACGACGGTCTTCGCCGCAATGCTTAGCTCTTTCCGATATACGGAGCAATTCACGTCTATATACCGAACTCGATTTGACTGCTTTTCACTTCATCCTTTAGCTAAAAAACCCTAGATCGCATGCCGTAAAGGATGGGTGTGGAAATGTTCCCGGGATATGAATGAAAATCTTCATCATCTTCTTTCGGTCCCATGGTGGAATGCCTTTATGCCAGCCTGTTCCCTAAGTTGGATAAGTTCATTGTGTTATTACAGGTAGTATTGCTCTCAAAGCTAGGAAGGAAAGCATGCTCAAAGAAGGAAAGCTCAAGGTCTAGCTGAAATTCCAGAGCCACTGCGAGCACTAAGTACAAAGCAAGACATACAGGTCTCATCTGATCCTTATGGGAAAAGTAGCCTGGGGATTGATTAAACACTTGGGAAATCTTCGAATAAGTTATTTATTCATGTAGCTTAGGATAAGTAATTTCTGTAGATAAGTGATTTATTTTAGAGTAGCTGGAGAAGAAAGATACCTCATATCTTCGGCAAACATGATCGCTATGGATAGACATGGATAAGCATCTATAACCATCTTATAGTAAGTATTGATACCTTAATTAATGTCCTAGTACGACCAGGCAGAAGCAGAATATTCCCAGGTCATTCATGACCACCTGCCTTTCTTTACTAGAGAAGGCCCCAAGAAAGAGTAGCACTAGCTGAGCCAAACCATATCGAAGTCCTAATTCAATTAATTTGAAGCTTGGCATAAAATCGAGAATACTACGAAGGGGGGGAAGCGATCCAGTGGTATGCTAGTAGAGCTGCCTGCCTTTTCAAGTAGATATCTGATAGCCAAAGCACAGAGAGAGCCTTTCTGGCATCACCCACTACTGGGATTAGCTTTCTCGACATGAAGCTAGATTGGGTTATAGCACTATCCTACATCCTCCTAGGGAGGAGAGTCTGGAAGGAGGTTGGACTGATGCCCATCCGATGTAGGCCAGCCTCAACAAGGAATCACGTTTTTTAAGAGAAATGTTGTTTTTCTTGAGGAAGAGATAATGGGTAGATAACGTCCCTCTGTACCATAGATATGCTGATTGGAGACAGCTACACAAACTGCCTCATTTTAGCTTGATCCCAGGAAATACATGGTGGAGTAATCTTTCCAAGTAGTGTAAGGAGTGTGGAACATAAGAAAATATTTATCGCAATTGCTTCTTCCAATTCAAATCTAGATGATTGGATTTCCACCAAAGGATACCATACCTTAAAATCTAGTAAACAGAGGATGACATAGCCAATAAAGAATAGGTAATTCCAGTCAGAATAAGAAGAGGAGGAATCGAAGCAAATCATAAAAGCAGGAAATTGCAATGCCTTCTCCACCCCGTGTTGATAAAACAATTGTATTTAGCGCGCCTCAAGCCTCCTTCCTCGGGGTAGGTCCCGCGTATGACCCAACCCATCTCCCCGAAGGAAGGCAGGTTCGGAAATAGCTTCCGCAGAAGTAAAGTAAAGTCAACTGATTCTTTCATTCCAGTTGTTAGCCCGCCCGTAATACAGCTCAGCTTGAGAGACTTACGCAATGCAATCAATGTCTGCCGGTATGGTTTTTGTTTAAGGTATACCTCATCCCCGATTTGATTACTTTCTGCGGCTTATGCCTCTTCCCCTGCTCTTTAAGTTCAGTTCCGGTTAGCCCTACTTACTTATGGATTGGATTAGTCGCCAATAAGAGGAATCTATTTACTAGGAAAAAGTAGCGCTGAGAGTTCGGTGGAAGGGGAAACCATTCCCGTATGGAGCCAGCCTCCCTTAAAGGAATGTCTATATGGGGTCACCACTCTTTTCAGTAGAAGACTGAGTGGGAAGCAGCGGAAGACGAAGCCAATCGATAAGGAAAGGTGTAGTGAAAGTCCTACAGGCTCGTTCAGATGGCTAAATTCGTATTGAAGTAAGAAGGGAGAGATGCCAATAATAATACCAAAAGCATGGGGGCCGGCTACGAAGATTTTTCTCCCGACTCCAGAGGCTAGGTAATAATAGAAAGATGAAGAGAAGTGGGCGGGCATGAGGTATCACAGGAATCTTCATGTTAAAATGTGAATGAAAGCTTTAATCACATCCGGATTTTATAATCCTTACTTTCGGAGAGTGGATCTATCTAATTAGAATGCCCCATCCATCCTACTCGTAATACAATAGCTATAGTAAAAACAGGACGGAGACTTTTGAAAAAAAGAAGTTGTGCTAATTGTAATCCTAACAGATCAAAGCTGCGGTCACAAAAAGCCTTTTCTGATTCTTTCTATGCGTATTTGCGGGCAATCTTCCTTGAAGCCTCAATTGCTATTGGTAATCGGTTCTATCCCTTTCTTTCTTGCTTGCAGCTCACTCTGCCCTTGCAAGTATGTTCGAAAGCACTAGCTGAGCTACACAAAAAGAATGAACATATTCTATATTCCCTTCCCGGAATGGAGTCAAGAAAGAACATACATCAGAGTCGTCCTTCTCCCGTTGGTCTCACCTCTTTCTTGTTCGGTCAGTCTGTTTCCTCTCGATTCACCTAAAACTTCTTTTGCCACTGACGTGATACAATGAGCCATCTCATTCTACATTGAGTTAGCATCCTCACCTAACTTCCACTCCGTCTCATTAATTCTGTTTTCTTTAAACATAACTTGCTTATCCCCGTTCAAATTCCACCACCTAATCCTAGGCTCCCTTGCTCCTTCTCTTCCATCTCTTAATACTAAGATAGAGTACTCAAAATCTATGTTGGGTTGCTACACTCTCTCCGGGTATCACCTTACAATCCTTGAAATACTTCTGATCTGCTCGTCGCGTTAGGAAGAAGTCAATCTGACTAACATTATAACCACTCCTAAAAGTTCTCAAGTGTGAGTCTCTATTCCGTGTTGGCAAGTATCAAATCATACGCCATAGCAAAAAGATACTTTTCCGCGTTATCTCAAGAAAAAGGACGAAGAATTATAGAATTGTCGTGTATGTTACTTTTTGGGTGTGGGCCATTTCGAATCCCATTTCCTCCATTCCGAATGAGATAAAAAAGAAAAGGGCAGCTAGCTCGAAATCCGAGAAATCTAATACTGAGAGGCTTCAGTTCTTAGGTTATCTCCATGAGTTTCGGTCTTGCGCATTCAAGCGTAGAATAAGGCCTAAGAAGGACTTTTCCGAGGCTGGGCGTAGATGTATTGTCTCTACTCGGGGTCTAAACCCTCATTATTGTTCATCTTGGGAAGGATCGAGTAAGATTTACGGAACCTTGGACAATTTTTGGATAGGCAAAATCCCCCTACACCAAAGAAGTTTGTTGAAAACCGGGCTGGCATAAACGGCATCCCTTCGCACAGAGAACTCCCCCAGAGCACTACTCCTCGACTCCCGGACAAAGAAATAGAACGAGTGATCGGAATCTTCCTGCAGACAGAGAATTCTCGAAGAGCTTGTATTGGATCCAGATCATCCAATTGGTGTTTAGCCGCCATTGTGCCCATTCCTCTTCACTCATTCTAGTCCTTAACTACTTGCTCGATAAAAGCTATCCCAACAAAGCTTTGACAGTTACTTCTTCAAGAATCCGAACCTACTTTTCTATGGCTAAAAAGGACCCGAAATGGCGTGCTGCCATGCTGGATGAGATGGAGTCAATGAAGAAGGTTTGGGACTTAGTTTATTTACTGCCAGGGCTATTAGGTAGCTTGGTAAGGGATAGGCCGCAGGTTTGTGAAACATAGGAGTAGAGGAGTAGGCATTTGGATCGGAACTGGTAGGAAGCAATGGAATAGGTCAGTAAAATAGGACTACTAGTAAAGGCACGTTATTCGCTAAGAATAGTTTCGTGATAGGTTTTTAGAAATAGGAAATTTGATCGGCTTAACTGAGTTTATTATGGATCGTTGCCTGTTGAGTGGAAGGATTCCTAGTACCATAGGTAGACTTAAACGCAACGTTTTGTTGAACTTTTTTGGAAATAGCTTTTAAGGTCCAATTCCTTTATCTGTTGGTAATCTAACGAATCTCTCTGAAGTTCACATGGGAGAAAATTCACTACTACATACCTAACGCATCTACAAGTGTAGAAAGAACTCTTACTATTCATAACGGTCAAGTACCAGTCCTGCAACCCGCATCAACGTTCTAAGGACCACAAGATCTGATACCTGGTTCGCTGTAATTCCAATTCTCGTAATCTTTGATGAATCTCCATAATTTGAATTGCGCAACCGAGCACAACGAGCTGCCAAAGAGCTTACTTGAGCTTTGTTTCCTCCTATCCGCGGCATCCCACGATGACCACGATAAATATTACAATACGAGGACTAGGATTCCTACCAGCTAGATCAGACCCTGGGAGAGCGAATTCAATCAATAGCGTATGGCGTACGGAGCTAAATAGCGCAATCCTTTGACGAAGCAAAGAAGATTGGAACTATAGTAGCAGTTTCGGTTCCGTATCGATATCCTGTCCTCGCTTCCTACACGGCTTAACTCCAATAACGGAAATAAATTCCTACGTACGATGACTACGAGCGAGTACTACCTACTTCGGGTTCGAAGAAAGGGGTTTTCTTTTAATCCAGTTCCCCTTTCGCTTGCTTTCGCCTCGGCTTTCCATTGTATATGAGTAGTTGCGTCCCGCTTCCAACGGCTCCTTGCTGAAATCTAATTAAATTATAATTTGCACAGAATTTCACCTCGTCTAAGGAAAACGCATCACTTGTTGGCTAGCTTGGTAAGGAAAAGCGGGGCAAGGTTTTAGGAAACCAGGAAAGTTGCCTAAAGGATAGGCTTGGCAAGAAACCCATCTAATGAATATTATTTATCTTTTTTCACTTACAAAATCCATTGCTCCTCGGGAAAGGCCGGTTCAATACGAATTATCGCAATACGAGGTTGATTTAGCGGAACCGGTAGAGGCTATCTATGCTTTAGTTCCTAAAAGGGATAGTTTCAAGCAGAGCAGATTGGAGGCTATAGTTGTATAGTAGTCGCTAAGGGGAATGTGGTTCACGCCCAGAGGGGGTTCTTTTTTCTACGCGGGGAGAAGGTTGGTTGTCTAGAGCGATTAATACGCTTTTTACGTACGAAGACTACTCGCACGCTGCATTGGGAAGAAGTTGTTCGGCAAAGCACATTAGGATTCAATAGGGATAGGGGTATACGTTCATCCAACGCAAAGCAATGAAATAGAGTCCTCCCCACACCTCCCTCAAGAAAGGAATCCGCTATTCTATTATCGTACAACGTAACGGAACCTTCCTTTTGGGGCAAGGCACGGCAACACGGAAAGGACATTTCTTTTAACCAGGATTCGGTATCGGTTCTTTCCTCTAAAGCGGAACAGCTCCTATAAAAATATACTAGGGTCGGCGGTTGATACATTCAGAAAGTGCGGCTGTAGTTCTAAGGCGAAGAAAGAGCTTGGTGCTGAGGCCGAGCTTATTAGCTTGAAAAGGGGTCAGTTTGCAACAGGTGAGCGCCTTGGAAGAGTTTCAGTTGAGAATTAGTTTCTTATCCGAATAGAGCCGTGTCGTCATTGCTGGCACTTAGAATGGAAGAATAGGCGGATTCTCCGAGCCTTGGGAACTGGGCACATACCCTTCCCAACTCCTTGTAACTTGTGAACTACGATCCTACTATTGAGCTGCCTTCTGGAGGAATAGCAGCCTTCCCTTTCTCCTCTTTGGGTGTGCTAATTAAGCGGAGCTTTTACCATCTTTTCTTTCTATCGCTGCGGGAGGATTGAGAATGAAATGAAACTACCTAAATACATTAGGAACGGAACTCCCTTCCATCCTTTATCCAGATCAGGGTGGTAGAGTACGAGGCAAAGGCAATGAAATAGGGTTGGGTTGTCAAAGCAATTCAACCATTAGGAACGGCACTGCAGCCCCATTTGATTCGGCTCCTTCTTTTTGCCTTGGAAAACAGATAGGAACTGCGAGGTACTCATCCCTCACTTGCCAGATCGTCTCGCACTTCTTTTGTCACAGGCACACACGCTCTCGCGGCTCTATCACTGAGAAATCCCTTTTCGCCGGGCGGTGCGGTAAGTAAGACTAGTCGAAGGACAACTGCTGAATAGGGAGAAGATGAATTTTCCTAGGCTCTTTCTACTTTGCTCATTGGGTATAGCCGTCAGTGATCCACAGATACGGATAGCGCCCCCTTTTGGATTCCTAAAGGGATAGTTCTTTCTGGGCTGTAGAGGTCTCCCCTTTAACCTAGTACTCTTAGGAAGGCCGGGTTAACCTTCTACTAGAACTGTTCTATCTACGAAATTGGAAAGTAGGGTCAACTCGCCTTAATATATAGCCCAACTTCCTTCCAACTTGATCCGTCTTAGAGTAGCCGCCTATGGAACCGCCCCCGACTCAACAATGCACCCGATCGCGAGCCTTATATGAGTTTCGTAGTCAGCGTGCTCTTTCAAGAACGTGCCTTCTAAACTCGTTGTTCCGCTTGCAGATTGGAGTTTCCTACTGACTATCCGGGTTCTTGATACCGCCGCTACTCATCACATGTGTCCACATCGATCATGAGGAGAAAGCAATGGTTGGGAAAGCAGGGTGCTCTCGGCCCGTAAAGCTATCCCGCCCTAAGAAGGATCCCGCGCCAGTGACTCTGGCTAATCCAAATTGTCTAATATAGTGCGGGCCACTATACCCTCGAAGTAGAGCTATTTTCGATGTATGTGTCCAGTCTTCTAATATAAAGAATAAGGGATGAAGGAAGGCAAGCCATACGAGAAAAGTCGGACATTTCTTATTTCCTTCGGCCTTGTGGCAAATGTCATTTTGACACTATTTACGAAAAAATGAAATGAGTCACATGGAAAATTGAACTCGTACTTGCACTCTCTGATTGGCTCTCTATGACATGCCAACAAATGCTCCCAAGCAATCAGTTACTTCGCTATTGAGAGTACCGGGGTAACCCTATCTCAGAAAAGTAAGTCGGAGAGGAATAGCTATCCTGAAGCAGTAACTCTAAAGTATGGGCTTTTTCCACTATAAAAAATAAAGTATGGGCGTGGATGTTCTTATTTGGGCATCTTGTTTAGGTCCCGGGCCTAAAGCATTTACTAGGAACTGGGCTCAAGAGTCTGATTGCATTACTAGTTGTTCAGCCCTAAGGTACAACATGTCTGGGCTTGGAATGTATGTCACGCATGAGAGGACGCATTGGACTTTATTGGGAATCTTCTTGCCTTGCTGTACTTCACAGTAAGTACAAGATTGACAGAAGAAGGCATAGGCTCATAGGCTTAGGGGCTGATAGAGAACTGTGAGCTGTTTAGTTAGCGGAGGGACGAATACTTACTAATAGCACTATCCTAGTCGTAGGAGGGGAATGCTTTCCCGGCTAGCTAGATGTAATTCACCAGCTTTCAAAGGTTTTTGAGGTTGGAAGGGGCATTCCTATTTTATTGACTTGCTTGCTAGCTTTCCAACTGTCACTACCGAGTATACGACGTTCACAAGGTGTTGGCTTACACATCAACAGTGAGTTTTTAGGATTGATATAAGAATATCCGGAGCATTTAGTGTAAGCTGGCCTACTTATGCCTCCATTTCAGTCTCGGGTGAATATTTCCATGCTGCGAAGAGCTTTCCAAAGGTTCAGAAAGGGGTTAACAATCCGCAAAAATGAGTTTTCTGGCCGCAGGAGCTTATTAGTGAGAAGGAATCTATCCTGGCGCTCGTACTTTACTGATTGAGAACCTTATAATGTCGAGGAGGTCTCGTTGATCACGCTAGTTATGAATCTTGTAATCTTAGGAACTTGGTATGGTTCTAATAAACCAACATCTCGTGCCAGTCTCTAGCTCAGTGACTGGTGGGAGTAGTTTGCAGAATGAGCAAAGCTTTTTAGAAGGCAGAATCTGCTATATCTTTCGTATTATCCATGTTAGAAAGTTTCTTATCTTTTTTCTGAACAAAAGTAGGAAGTTTTTCTATTGCTTTAACTGCTCTCAATTTATCTGCATGAGAGGAGCCTAAAGAGAGAGCATATGTATCAAATATTTGCACTACTGACAAATCTGTTAATTGAATGTTAGTCAAATTATCTCCAATCTCATTTGTACCCGCATTAGTAGCTGCCTCTAGTGCTCGAATCTGAGCTCGAAGCAATGCCCTTTCCTGTGTGGTGAGGAGATTTTGACCTAATTTCCATCTTAGGCTCTTCCTTACTTCAGGTTGAGGTGTGTGTGCCACTAGAGGAGAGACTACTACCTTGCCTCCCCCTTTCTTCTGTCTGAGTGTCAGACCAGGCTGAAGCAGAAGAAGTACTAGAAAAGGCCGGTGCTTGTCGAACTACTTGCACGTCGGGAACATCCGTTGCAGCGGTGCATACCTTTGGAGTAGGGAAGGCACTATCACTTTATAATCTTTATATAAAGAATTTGCTTACCCATAGCTTCTCAAGCTTTGCCCTTTAGACCATAAGAGAGAAATGGATGTGCCTAAATTATTTTATTTAATGTTAGTTCTCGCTGCGCGCCTTATTGACGAGAGTGTGGGATGAAAGAGAGGGCATTGATATAAATATTTTTTAGTTGGACCGTTGATACCCTGCCTAGCTGAATAACTGACCGATGGCAGAATGGTAAGCTTACTCGTTAACTTGCGAGGGTCGGCACTTATTTCGTATGGGGTGCAACTACAATGCTTGAGAGGTCTAGTGATCGGTCTCAAAAGTCAGGTCAAAGAGGTGCAAGAAAAATTATCCTACCTTCTCATAAGTGATGATTTTCACCGAAACCCAGCTTATCTAAAGAAGTCAGAACTCTGATAAGGTCGGCCCATATAGGGATCGTTCCAAGTATAAGAGGCAACCGTTAATACTAACCACACATCGCATGGATGGAAGCCCTTGGAATCTTACAATCCCTCATCTGTTCATTGGATTAATGGTTTGTATAGTAGTGGTAAATCGGATGGTATTGCCAAGGGAACGGCTGTAGTTCCTCAAATCCTATCCAGGGTTTCGGCTCCCTACTTCCTGTTTTCTTCTGATTCCCAAAATCAATATCTTTTTATTCCGCAAGGTATCTATGGATTTCGAGAAAGTGCTAACTTATTGAGAAAAGTCAACTATCGCTTGAACTTGCTTTGGTGATTGCTCTTCCGATGGGAATAAGGACTTCAGGCACGGGAGGGTGAAGGAAGAGACAATAACTAGGTGACTTAGCGTCACCGATCACTGTTCTATATTCACTAAGTGAACGAAATGCTGATTGCTTGCAGCACTAGCCGCCCAACTATTATACCTTGATTGGGGAGAGCAAGGCTTTGTGCCCAAAACAAACAACCTAGCTTGCACTAGCTGATAGAAATCAGGCTCCTTTCTATCTTGACTCAGCGATATCAATAGGTTATTCCCCATCTTGCACTTCTCGGAAGAAACCCTCTCTAGGACTTCCTTCTCTCACTCTCGAGGAAGCAAGCAGGGCGGGCCAGTCCTAACTGACACTGTACTATAATTGGAATTGGACAATAGCGGCTAGACGGAATGGACAATAGCATGGCAATCCTTAACTAACCGCTAAGCAGTTCGAGACATCAACAGAAGTAAATAAAAGAGATACGCGGCCCTTAACTATCATTTGCTTTGTAATACACAAGCTCGCAGGCCAGTGAAATGGGGCATACACCGGTATCGGCAGATCAACGAATTCAAACTAGCTTTTCAATCATCAAGAAAAGAAATAAGTATCCCTAGCTTTCGATCAATAAGACGGTAGAGATCTGGCTAGCGGGATTAGGCATATACTATTCACGATTAGGCAGAGCAAGGCATTCCAATCTCGATTCCAGATCAACACAAATGATAGATATACAAAAATTTCCGGATCAAGACATTCTTCCTATTAAGATATTGAATTGGGTCTTGGTCGTGGGGGAACGATGATCGATTCCGCTGGACGCAAATGTGCCGTCAGTAAACTCTCCCTTTCTTTATCGAGAGAAGGGGGGAACTTTATCACATCGAGGGTGGAGCGGTTGAAGAACAATCCATGTCGAACTCGGTTAACCCAATCCTTTCTTTTCAAATGCTTTCTTAAATTCGAAATTGCACCTATGGCCGGCCTGGTTGCCAGGGTTCTTTTGTCATCTGCACTTGAATTCATTACTTGCTTGATTATTGTTTTTCCGCTTTCCTTTGGTCTTCCAGTCTAATAGGCAACCCTCGCCTCATTGAGGAACTTTGGTCGTCTTGATCTACAATCAATCGGAGTGAGGAAACTCAAAGTACTGTACTCTGAACAAGAGTAATAGTAGACAGTGAATAAATGAGATGGGCACATCAGGTTGCACGCCTGCCCCGGCTAAGAGGTACTACCTTCTCCCATAGCACTATCCTAAAGAATCAAGAAAGCGGATAGGTGACTAGTTCCTTGTACATATCAACTATATGCTAATTAAGGATGAAAGGAGAGGAGCCAATATACATCCTAGTGAATTCGGAAATGTCTAACAAGGGACTCTTTGTGAACTTTCGATATTTATTTTTTATGTGGTTATGTTAGCGTCCTTATCCAGATAACTATAATGAAAAAAACCAGGTAATCTTTTGAGATGAAATAATCGATCATCATTGCAGATCTCTGTCATAGTACATTGAGGATTGATTCCGAATCTACCGTAGAGTGAAGTGAGTTCATAAGTATTTTGTATACATATGCCAAAGCATCATTACCTTCCTTCTATATCCTCTAGCTCTGTACTGACTTAAGGCATTCATCTATACTCTCCCCCCGGGGTTGGGTTGTTAAGCGAGCTATTCCTTCAATAATGCTTGATCCATCCTTTAGGGCCCCTAGAACCTTATGAATCCATGGCTCACAAGGTATTGCTGACCCTATACTAATAGCATGCGGCTGGTCATATGCCTCTAGTATTTGATAACACCTATATTTGCCTATATCTATAAATGTAATATCTAATAAAATAACTCTAGGTTAATTCCCATCAGAGTGTGTGTAAGGCTTTCTGGGTTGAGGTACTAGAAGGCTATATATATCCCTTTTGGGTGTAAATTCGGAGGAGAAAACCATTTCAATTAATATATGACATTGAATTCATATCTGTGAAAATGATAAGCATGGGATTGAGCAGGATAGAGTTGGCCTTGCTAGAAGCCTACTTTCTTTAGAGAAAAGAGCTTATAACTCGCTTTTACTACCTCATGCAATCTATCGCGAGCCTACTCAAACAGAGGGAAATCGACATTTCTTTAATAGAAAGAAGCTTATCCTGATGTGGAGTCTAGTGCTGAAAATAAACAGAAAGGTACCATGGCCTATTCGTAGCTTGATAGAATGAGAAGAAGGCATTTCCCACACCATGGCATTCTATAGATAGAGCTGCTTAAGTTTTAGTGGGAACGAACCTACGTGCTTAGATCAAATACGAATGATTCGAGATTTCCAAATCCATTGAGAGAAAGGGGAAGATCAAAAGAAGCGTCTCTTGCCAAAGAATTCGATACCCCAAAAACTGAGTGAGGAGCAAAAGCACGAGGTAGTAGTCGTGGCCGAAGTACACTTGGTTGATCAGCTGGCGGGGCGCATTGGTAAGGTCATGCAGATTGTGATGCCAGCTAGCAAGGATATGCCACCCGATACAGACTCATAGATGGGCCTCGAGGAGCTTACTTACCCATTTCCAAGTGGTGAAAGAAATGGAATTCAGATGATAGGCTTCGTCGCCCTAGCTTTGATTATTATGTTAGATCTCGGGGTAGCCCCAGAAAGCCTAGTGGATTATAATCGTAGAAAGAAAGATTTATGAATCTATTAGTTCGGCAGCAAGCAGGGGAATGGGACGCATTAGGCTGATCGATGGCCTACAGATCCTATATTCGTTTCCCAAAGGCCTGGGAAGAGAGGATCGGAACTCACACTCGATCCCTACTCTTTCCTCGTACTTCACAGGTTTTCGAGGCCGCCAAGCCTCAAGGAGTTCATGATTTTTCCGAGTTAAAAATGAAAATCCATTTTTGTAGTTACAGATGTGAGTAAATATCTCTCTGTCTTAACAAAATCATTCATTTTTTTCTTTTTCAAAGCGGATTTCTCCCTAATCCATCGTCTTTGTTAAAGTATGGAATTCTCACCAAGAGCTGCGGAACTCACGACTCTATTAGAAAGTAGAATGACCAACTTTTACACGAATTTTAAAGTGGATGAGATCGGTCGAGTGGTCTCAGTTGGAGATGGGATTGCACGAGTTTACGGATTGAACGAGATTCAAGCAGGAGAAATGGTGGAATTTGCCAGCGGTGTGAAAGGAATAGCCTTGAATCTTGAGAATGAGAATGTAGGTATTGTTGTCTTTGGTAGTGATACCGCTATTAAAGAAGGAGAGCGGAGCTTCAAAAGATGGACAGTAACGATGAGATTGAGTTTAACGGATATGAAG